TAAAGCAACTAAAGGAAAACCTTTTTTAATCGATTTTGGCTCTTCTTTACCCCATAGAGATATTGAATAGAAGTAATTTCCTTTTTTGCCACTGTAATTTTGAAAACGAACGTTTAAATGTCCTTCAAAAGTAAGTAAATAAATCCGAAACATATAAAATGCAGTTAATCCGGCTGTGAAAGAAGCAATTATTGCGAAAATCGGTGAATATAACCAACTATCATTAAGAATTTCATCTTTGGACCAAAAACAAGCAAGAGGTGGAATACCACAAAGAGAAAGTGTACCTAATAAAAAAGCAGTTTTTGTAATTGGCACGTGCTTTCTTAACCCGCCCATAAGAGCCATATTCTGGCTTTTATCTGGAGCGTATCCAACAAGAGCTTCCATTGAATGAATAATGGATCCGGATCCTAAAAACAACAAGGCTTTCGAATAAGCATGAGTAATCAAATGAAATAAAGCGGCTCGATAAGACCCCATACCTAGAGCTAACATCATATAACCCAATTGAGACATTGTAGAATAGGCTAAACTTTTCTTAATATCTTTTTGAGCAAGAGCTAAAGTGGCTCCTAATAATACTGTTATTATACCTATAAAAGATATTAGATTCATTATGTACGGTATCGCTATGAAAAGTGGAAGAAGACGAGCTACAAGAAAAATTCCCGCTGCTACCATAGTAGCGGCGTGGATAAGAGCCGAAATAGGAGTAGGCCCCTCCATGGCATCAGGTAACCATACATGAAGGGGAAATTGTGCGGATTTAGCAACTGCGCCGCCAAATAATAGAAAGGCGCACAAAGTAACAAATAAAAAGTTAACCTCCTTATTATAAATCAAGTTATTGAATATTTCGAACAAATCCCGAAATTCGAAACTACCCGTTGTCCAATAAAGACCTAAGATTCCTAATAATAAACCAAAATCCCCTACACGATTAGTTACAAAGGCTTTTTGACAAGCACTTGCCGCACTAGGTCGTGTGAACCAAAACCCTATTAAGAGATAAGAACACATCCCAACCAATTCCCAAAAAATATAAATTTGTATCAAATTCGAACTTGTAACTAATCCCAACATTGAAGTATTGAAAAAACTCATATAAGCAAAAAATCTCAAATATCCTTGATCATGAGACATATAATTGTCGCTATAAAAAAGAACCAGAATTCCAACCGTGGTGATTAATATTGACATAATAGAAGTAAGCGGATCAATAAAGTGTCCGAACTCGAAAGAAAAATCATTATTGATGGTCCAAGACCATATATATTGATAGATGGAACTCCTATTTATTTGCTGAATAGATAGATCGACCGAAAAAATCATAACTAGACTTAACAAAAAAATACTAGGAAAAGCCAAAATACGGCGAAGATTTTTTGTTGCCGTTGGAAAAAGTAGAAGTCCCACTCCTATTAACATAGGAACTGGAAGCGGAACGAAAGGTATGATCCAAGAATATTGATATGTATGTTCCATAAAAATAATAATTTTTTTTATTCTTAATTAATTGTTTCTGATTCACCGGTTCTTATCTCTTTTAAAAGAGATTACTAAAGTATTAAAAAAGCAACTGAAACTAAAATGGAATTTTCTATTCGTAGTTAGTTTGAACCTTTCTCAGCTACTTCAAAAATTTTCAAAGTGAAAAATAACGAATTATTTTATACTAAGTTTATATTAAGTAAGATTTTTAGGAAAACGTAGGAACAAATTCCAATTTCCATTATTATTCCCTATTACAAAAATTTATGGACATATATCAAGACTAAAAAATTGGACAAAAAAAAAAGAAGTACTTTATTTTGATATCAATCATCGGATGTCCCATAACTTTGCCTAATAAAAAAGAACTAGGTAGTTTATTCAGAATAATTAACGAGTTTAATTCGGGACTGATTGATTATGTTCTATTTGGCATTTAATATTTAATAACTAATTACTAGAAAAGAAAAAAGAAAAAGATTCAAGTTTTTTATTAGGTAGGTAAGGGTTCTTAAGCTTGTTCGATATGTATTTTTTATGTACAAATGGAACATCCCAAAAAGAGACAGAGATAGAAAGGTATCACAAATAACTCCGAAATACAAATTATTTTGTCTCAGATATTGTATGGAATAGGAATTGAAAAAAAAAAAAATGATTTGTTTTAAACAATAGATGTCTTTCACATCCAATTTTTGCAATGAATAACTTTTTATTTTTTGAATGGCAGTTCCAAAAAAACGTAGTTCTATATTAAAAAAACGTATTCGTAAAAATATTTGGAAAAAAGGGGGATATTGGGCAGCGCTGAAAGCTTTTTCGTTAGCGAAATCCCTTTCGACCGGGAATTCAAAAGGTTTTTTGTACGACAAATAATTAATAAAACGTTGGAATAATTGGAATCCGCATCCACCTGACTCCAAAAACGAGCCAATTTAGTTTCGAATTTCGATTCCATTTTTTAATATAGAATAGAAAAATAGAAGTAAAAAAAAATAGAAATAGAAAAAGTAAGTAATAAATAATGATTTCCATTCCCTACTGTTTTGAACCAATGGATTTGGCTACTGAATTGGTACTTTTTTTTTTCAAATAAAAAAAATTGAGAGTTTTGCCTTTATTTGTATTTAAATATGCTTTTCATTCCCGGGATGGGGATTCTTAATTTCCCCATCACCCACCCACTTATAAATAAGACAACAATAAAGGTTTTGTTTTGTCTTTTCTTTTTTTTTTTTTCTATTTCTCCTTTTCTATTTCAATTTATGCTATTCTATAGCATAAATTGAAATCTTTAGACAAAAGCAATGAGTTGTTGAAACTAATTATTAGTTATACTTTTTTTAAAACTTTCTGAATCATCACTCCAAGTGAGAATGAGAAAAGCGTCTTTCGCCATTTCGGCGTATTTCTAATTTCTATACGAATAGTATGCAATTTATAAGTAATAAAAAAATCCTATGTTTGAAAGGGAGGATCAATCTAAAAATATCGAATTCGGATTTAGAAATCAATTTTTGAAGTAGGACAATAGAAATCGAAATTCTTTTATATAATATGTATAGCTCAATACCTAATTGGTTTGATAAACCCTAAGACAAATTCATACTGAAAAAAACCTAACGATTATCACAAGACAAAAGTTATGCAAATTAAATAAAATTTTTTGAATTATTGGATATTATGCTTAAATTGTGATCGTGATCCATAAAAAAGAAAAAGAATATGTTATTGTTAAGTTAAATAAAACTGAAACCTTAAATAACTAAATAAAACGATAAAAAAGAGACTGTTTCAATCTCAATTGAAACAAGTTTTTATTCATCATTCATAAATTGAATGCTTCCTAAAAATAAAAAGGATTTCATTGAAACTTTCTCTTTCACTTTCAATCTCGACGATTAAATAAAAATAAGTTATTATTATTTCTAGCAAGCCGCTATGGTGAAATTGGTAGACACGCTGCTCTTAGGAAGCAGTGCTAGAGCATCTCGGTTCGAATCCGAGTGGCGGCATAACATCTTCTAAAAGATATATAAAAGCCCTATAATGAATTGAATTTCCGATTTCCATTTCGTATACTCGAGAGACTTTCACTTTTTACTTTTAATTTTTGATTTTATATTTATGATATTTTCAACTTTAGAACATATATTAACTCATATATCATTTTCGGTCATTTCAATTGGAATTACAATTCATTTAATAACCTTATTAGTCGATGAAATCGTAGGACTATATGATTCATCAGAAAAGGGGATGATAGCTACCCTTTTCTGTCTAACAGGATTATTAGTAATTCGTTGGATTTATTCGGGGCATTTCCCATTAAGTGATTTATATGAATCATTAATCTTTCTGTCATGGAGTTTCTCCATTATTCATAGGATTTTAAAACATAAAAATAATTTAAGCGCAATAACCGCGCCAAGTGCTATTTTTACCCAAGGCTTTGCAACTTCGTGTTTGTTAACAAAAATGCATCAATCCGGAATATTAGTGCCCGCTCTACAAGTTCAGTGGTTAATGATGCACGTAAGTATGATGGTATTCGGCTATGCAGCTCTTTTATGCGGATCATTATTATCCACAGCTCTTCTAGTCATTACATTTCGAAAAGTGATAAGGATTTTTGGTAAAAGCAATAAATTATTAAATGGAACTGTAACTGAGTCATTTTCCTTCGGTGAAATACAATACATGAATGCAAAAACAAATGTTTTACTAAATACTTATTTTTTTTCTGCTAGAAATTATTACAGGTATCAATTGATTCAACAATTGGATCATTGGAGTTATCATATTATTAGTCTAGGATTTATCTTTTTAACCGTAGGTATTCTTTCAGGCGCAGTATGGGCTAATGAGGCATGGGGATCATATTGGAATTGGGATCCAAAGGAAACTTGGGCATTTATTACTTGGACTATATTCGGGATTTATTTCCATACTCGAACAAATAAAAAATCGGAAGGTTTTAATTCCGCAATTGTGGCTTCTATGGGCTTTGTTATAATTTGGATATGTTATTTCGGGGTCAATCTATTAGGAATAGGGTTACATAGTTATGGTTCATTTAATTAACAATTCACATCTAATTGAATTGCAAATTGAAGAAAAGAAAGGGCCTGATGAAGACAAACATAGGACAGCGCATATATATAAACGAAACTGAGTGGAAACCGCCGAGAACCTTTTGAATCAAGTAGTGGAGTGATTCAAAAGGTTCTCACAAACGCCAAAGGGGTTTGGTTACAATTCAAATTTATTTTTTCTTTTTTTTATTCATGAAAATTCTCTATAAAAAAATTAGATAGAATAGCTTCGACTTTGTCCACTGATAGTGACAGAACGAAATCCGGATAAATACCAATACCAAGTACGGGTAGAAGAATAGAGATCAAAACAAATAATTCCCGTGGTCCAGAATCAAAAAAATAAGAGTTTACGCCATTAAATAGCTTGTACCCATAAAACATTTGCCGTAACATAGATAATGAATAAATAGGAGTTAATATCATTCCAATTGCCATTACAAAAGTAATCAGTATTTTTGCTATTAAAAAATATTTTTGGCTAGTAATTATTCCAAAAAAGACTATCAATTCCGCAACAAAACCACTCATGCCCGGTAATGCAAGGGAAGCCATTGATAAGATACTAAATAGCGTGAATATCTTTGGAATTGGTATAGCCAGTCCGCCCATTTCGTCGAGATAACCATGACGTATTCTATCATAACTCGTTCCTGCTAAGAAAAAAAGTGCAGCGCTAATAAACCCATGAGAAATTATTTGTAAAATGGCTCCACTGAGTCCTGTATCAGTTATCGAGCCAATTCCTATAATTATGAAACCCATATGAGATACAGAGGAATAGGCGATTCTTTTTTTTAAATTGCGTTGGCCAGGAGATGTTAAAGCTGCATAAATTATTTGCATTGTACCTACTATGATTAACCAGGGAGAAAATAGAGAATGAGCGTGTGGTAATAGTTCCATATTGATCCGAACCAAGCCATACGCTCCCATTTTTAATAAGATTCCGGCCAGAAGCATACAAGTACTGTAATGGGCCTCCCCATGGGTGTCTGGTAACCATGTATGTAAGGGTATAATCGGTGATTTGACAGCAAAAGCAATAAGAAATCCAATATAGAATAGTATTTCCAGTGCCACGGGATACGATTGATTAGCTAATATTTCAAAATTTAATGTTGGTTCATTGGAACCATATAAACCGATACCCAAAACTCCTATTAATAGAAAAACAGAACCTCCCGCAGTGTACAAAATAAACTTTGTAGCTGAATAAAGACGTTTCTTTCCACCCCATGCTGATAGAAGTAGATAAACAGGAATTAATTCTAATTCCCACATGATGAAAAAAAGTAAAAGGTCACGAGAAGCAAATGATCCTATTTGACCGCTATACATTGCTAACATCAGGAAATAGAATAATCGGGAATTCCGAGTAACTGGCCAAGCCGCTAACGTAGCTAAAGTGGTGATAAATCCCGTCAATAAAATGGGTCCTAGGGAAAGTCCATCTATTCCCAATCTCCAGTAAAAACCAAAAAAATCGATCCATTTATAATCCTCTGGGAGTTGTATTAATGGATCGTCCAATTCGAAATGATAACAGAAGGCATAGGTCGTTAGAAGGAGTTCTAGCACGCATATATATATAGTATACCCCCTAGTCACCTTATTTCCTCTATGAGGGAGAAAGAAAATGAAAAAACCCGTGGCTATCGGAAAAACTACAATTATTGTTAACCAAGGAAAAAAGTTCGTGGTAAAGGCAAGATACACTCGAACCAGACAAAACCGTGCTCGAAAAATAGAATATATATTCTTAATTTTTTTTATTTTTCGAGTACGGGTTTTTGTCGGTAATCAGTAAGTAAAAAAAAATGTATTCAAAATAGATTCAAGTGGGGTTTTGGGGAACGTATCAATATCAATAAGCTAGACCCATGCTTCGAGTTGTTTCATGCCATAAATAAACTCGAACACTCAAGAAATCCGTTGGACAGGCGGATTCACATCTCTTACAACCAACACAATCCTCCGTTCTTGGAGCAGAAGCAATTTGTTTAGCTTTACATCCGTCCCAAGGTATCATTTCTAATACATCCGTGGGACATGCTCGGACACATTGAGTACACCCTATACATGTATCATAAATCTTTACTGAATGTGACATTGAATCTATCAATTTCTGAATTCATAAATTTTCGATCTAGTAATTTTGGAAATGAATCATATATTGAAACACCAGATCAATCAACGATTTACCAGAATTTTGGAATCAATCCATTTCTGGATCAACTGATAAGAGGGAACAAAGATACTTTGATTTTTTACGTTTTCGCCAATATGATCGAGGTTAGGACGTATTATAGATGCTAATTCGAATTGATGAATATTCTGATTTTGAAATACTATTTTATTTATTCAACAAAGTCGATTGATTGATACGAATCGATTTTCTGTTACGATAAATTGACGAAACAATAGCTGATCCGATAGCTGCTTCAGCGGCTGCAATAGCTATAACAAAAATTGAGAAAATATCTCCTTTTAATTGCCTACTATCAAAAAAATCGGAAAATGTTACAAAATTTATATTAACCGCGTTTAGTATAAGTTCAAGACACATCAGGGCCCGGACAATATTTCGGCTCGTGATCAATCCATAGATACCAATAGAAAATAAATAAGCACTCAAAATAAGTACATGCTCGAGCATCATTGACCAACTCCGTACCAATTTCGATTCATTTCAATATGAACAATAAGTCAAGTGATTTGATTGCTTAGAATCTAACAAGTATAGAACAAAAGAATATATTGCTAATAGATCGAATCAAAAAACTTCTATTTGATTTATACATGAAACAGTATTCAAATAGAATTGAAGGCAAATAGATGTGATAACACAGAAAAGTTGAATTTGGATTGCTGTTGCTAGTTATAAAGATTTTTTACTGACGAGCTACGGCAATTGCACCTATCAAAGCAACTAAAAGAATTATCGAAATGAGTTCAAATGGAAGAAAAAAGTCGGTTGATAAATGAATTCCAACTTGTTGACTATTACTTATCAAATCTTGCTCTATAATCTGGTTGGATCGTGTAGTCCAAATAATCCCGTACCACGACGTATCTAGAATAGTAGTGAGTAAGGACAAAAAAATACTTGTACAAACCAGAGAAGTAACTCCATCCCCAATAGTCCAAAGATTCAAATGAAAATCGTTGGAATAGTCTGAACCATTCATGAACATTACAGCAAATATGATTAAAACATTTACAGCTCCTACATAAATAAGGAGCTGTGCAGCAGCTACAAAAGGCGAATTTGATAGAATATAGAATAGGGATATACAAATAAGAACGAATCCCAATGAAAAGGCAGAATAAATCGGGTTGGTAAGTAATACCACTCCCAGACCTCCTAATATAAGACCCGATCCTAGAAAAACTAAAAGAAAATCATGTATTGGTCCAGCCAAATCCATTATATTAAAATAAGAGATAAATAAATCAAAATGCTTTTTCATGACCTTATTGAACCGACCAGGCAATTTTTTTTTATGAGGCATTCCCGATTGAATTCAATTCAAATCTAATAGGTGTGAATTCATGTGGGTACAGTTATTGGATCAATTTCGTTCTTTTCTTTATTGGAAATGGCAGTTGGAAATTGAAAGTCTATATTTCAAAAAAAATTGTGGATATATTAACAGACTTTCAATACAAATTAATTTGTACTTCTCATAATCCAATCTATAGTTGGGATTTGTACCAAACAAAGAGAAAGACCTTATTCCTTTATACCAACACGGAACCCTAGTAATTTCCAATAATAAAGAGATTTACCCGTTTTTTCTTTGAGACGAATTCAAAACTGTTCGAATTGTAAAATCGTCAATTACTGACATTGGTAAACGACCTAAAGCGATTTGATTGTAATTCAATTCGTGACGGTCGTAAGTAGCAAGTTCATATTCTTCAGTCATTGATAAACAATTTGTTGGACAATACTCAACGCAGTTACCACAAAAAATACAAATTCCGAAATCAATACTGTAATTAAGCAATCGTTTCTTTCGAATATCAGTTTCCAATTTCCAATCAACAACAGGCAGATCTATAGGACATACACGAACACATACTTCACAAGCAATACATTTATCAAACTCAAAATGGATTCGACCGCGGAAACGCTCCGATGTTATTAATTTTTCATAAGGATATTGAATAGTTACAGGGAAACGATTTGCTTGGGATAAGGTAATCCTGAAACTTTGACCAATGTACCTTGCAGCTCGTACTGTTTGTTGACCATAATTCATGAACCCAGTTACCATAGGGAACATATCGGGAATATCTATGAATAAATTTTTTCTTTCTCTTGTTTGAGGTAAGCTGTGAATATAGTATCCCCTTTTTTGTTTACAGTGAAAGGAGTTGGGAAGAGGTTGTTAATAATAGATTACCGAGAGAAATAGGTAAAAGGAATTTCCAGCCAAGATTTAATAATTGGTCCATTCTTAGTCTAGGTAAAGTCCATCTTGTTGTGATAGAAATGAACAAGAACAAATAAGTTTTAGCTAATGTAATAAAGATACCAATTGTCGTTCCAAAGATTCCATCCGCTTTATTTATTTCAAATAACTCAGGAACAAATATGTACGGAATTGAAAGATTCCAACCGCCCAAGTAAAGAACTGTTACAAATAATGAGGAAACTAATAAATTTAGATAGGAAGCAACGTAAAATAAACCAAATTTGATCCCCGAATATTCGGTTTGATAGCCTGCTACTAATTCTTCTTCTGCTTCTGGTAAATCAAAAGGTAATCTTTCGCATTCTGCTAGGGAAGAAATTAGAAAAACGATAAACCCTATAGGTTGACGCCACAAATTCCACCCCCAAAAACCATATTTTGATTGCGCCCCGACTATATCAACTGTACTTGAACTATTAGATAATCATAGTCGGTGATAACATTACTGTTCCCATCGCTATTACAAAACCGTACATGAGATTTTCACCTCATACGGCTCCTCAGGGCCACAAATAAATGTAAGGACCGGGCAAGTATTCGTTATCTTGATATGGTTATAGCATAGATAGACTCGTGGAAGGTCCCCAATTATACCAATGGAATTCTGTCCGCTATAAGAATAAATCAAAAAGCATTTCTGAATTGATCTCATCCTTCAACTTTTTTGGGGTGAGTAATAACTTAATAAATCCTTCAATAAAATACTCTTTGTAGAAATATCTATTGATATTTCGAGCCATCATTTTATTTTCGATTACGAAAAAAAAAATTAGACATTACATTAGTTCATGAATCATGACACAATTTTTCTTTCTATGAAGATAGGAAAGAAATAAGAAAAAAATCGCTTTTCTTTTTATTGTAATTTTTTTTCTATTTTTTTTGTTCCTCTTATTCTTTCTGAGAAAAAGGGGGCCTCAAAAAAGTAAAGGATTATTTCGTTCCTGATAGTAATTTCTTTAATTGGGGGATAGGAGCATACTCTGAATCGGAATTGGGGGGAGTACTGCCTGATCATTTCTACCAACTTAAAGCCCCAATTAGTATTCTTTTTATGTTATGCAGACGTATCTTTTTCGTTAATTTACATAATCTCCATTACTAATTCTTTGTGTGTATTTTAGTGTTCCTTATTATCCACCCATTTTTTTTTAATCCCCCGTTCGTTAATATATGTATTCTAATACATTCAAACATATAGTGAAAACTCCATACGGTTGACTTTTGAGCCCGCTTCAAGCTAGGATGACCAATCAACTAATCTTGGGGTAAAGGGCATCTTCCACTTTTGTTTACTTTCACTTAACTCTTGTACATAGGAAATGAGACTCAATCTGCTTTTACTGCGAATTTAGAAGTTGTTTTCTTTCACTCATATATAACTATCTAATTTTTTATTAACCTAAAGAATAAATAAATGAATAAAAAAAAAATGCGGATATCCATTAAATTTCTTTTTTTTCTAGAAGGAAAAGAAAAGCTTATATTTTATATTTTAGCGAATCGCACGTAGAGATATTGATAAAACACATAAAGTAAATGGTATTTCATAACTAATCGATTGAGCAGCAGCTCGCAGACCACCTAAAAACGAATATTTATTATTTGATCCATATCCTGACATAAGAAGTCCAATAGGAGCAATACTTGAAACGGCAATCCATAAAAAAATACCAATATTGAGATCAGCTAAAACAAGGTGATAACTAAAAGGAATTACTGAATAACTTAGTAGAATTGATATGACTGCTATAGATGGTCCAATACTGAAGAAACGAGTATTTCCTCTAGCTGGAAGAAGATTCTCTTTGAAAAGTAGTTTTGTTCCATCTGCTAAAGCTTGAAGAATTCCGAAAGGGCTGGCGTATTCAGGGCCAATACGTTGTTGTATTCCTGCAGATATTTCTCTTTCTAACCACACAATTACTAGTACACCTATTGTGATTCCTAATACAAGAGTCAAAATAGGGGCAAACACCCGTATGGTCCCATAGAGCTCTTTTAAGGATTCCAATCGGGAAAAAGAATTAATATCTTGTACTTCTGTTGTATCAACTATCATTTCAACGATCAACTTCTCCCATAATGATATCTATACTACCTAGTATCGTCATAATATCCGCCAATTTCATTCTTTTAACTAACTGAGGAAGAATTTGCAAATTGATAAAACCCGGTGGGCGAATTTTCCATCGCCAAGGAAAACTACTTTGATCTCCTATCAGAAAAATTCCCAATTCTCCTTTTGGGGCTTCGACTCTCACATAAAGTTCTTGTTTCGGTAATTCAAAAGTAGGAGAAGGTTTTTTACTAATGAATCGATCTTCAAAATCATTCCATTCTGGATCGCTTTCTCTAGCAAAGCATCGGATTTCTAAATTCTCATAGGGCCCCCCCGGAATTCCTTCCAAAGCCTGTTGAATAATTTTTACGGATTCTGTCATTTCACCGATTCGGACTAAATAACGAGCTAATGAATCCCCTTCTTTTTGCCACTGGACTTCCCAATCAAATTCGTCGTAACACTCATAATGATCCACTTTACGAAGATCCCATTCTATTCCAGACGCTCGTAGCATTGGTCCTGATAAACCCCAATTTATTGCTTCTTCTCCACCAAAAATGCCTACTCCTTCAACTCGTTCTAAAAAGACAGGGTTTCGTGTAATAAGTTTTTGATATTCAACAACCCCCGTTAAAAAATAATCACAGAAATCCAAACATTTCTCTATCCAGCCATGGGGTAAATCGGCCGCTATCCCTCCGATACGAAAATAATTATGCATCATTCTCATACCGGTGGCAGCTTCGAATAGATCATATACTAATTCTCTTTCTCTGAAAATATAGAAGAAGGGAGTCTGTGCACCAATATCTGCCATAAAAGGGCCGAGCCATAACAGATGAGAGGCTATACGACTCAACTCCAACATAATTACTCTGATATAGCTGGCCCTTTTAGGTACTTGAATATTTCCCAACTGTTCTGGTCCATTTACAGTTATTGCTTCTGTGAACATAGTAGCTAAATAATCCCAACGTGTTACATAAGGCAGATATTGTATAATTGTTCGGTTTTCCGCAATTTTTTCCATCCCTCTGTGTAAATAACCCAATATCGGTTCACAGTCAATAACATCTTCGCCATCGAGAGTAACGATGAGACGAAGAACACCATGCATTGATGGGTGGTGAGGTCCCATATTTACTCTCATAAGGTCTTTTCCTGTAGCTAGTATACTCATAGGTTTTTCCTCGATTCATTCTTACATGAATTGTTGAAAACAAAAAGAAGTTATCAAGATTCAAAATCTAATAAATCAAATAATTCAAAATTCTTTTTTCAAATTAACGATTTTTTGACTCCCGGATATTCAACTGACTAATTAATTCTTTATAACGTACTCTATTTTTCTTTGACAAATAAGAAAGTAGCCGTTGGCGTTTTTCCAGAACTTTCCGTAAACCCCTCTGAGATAAATAGTCTTTTCTGTGCAATTCCAAATGGGAAGTAAGTCTTTGTATCTTATTAGTGAAACTTAATACTTGAAATTCAACAGACCCGCTGTTTTCTTTTTTTTTTTCTTGAAAAGTAACTGAGATGAATGAATTTTTTACCATAAAACGAAATCCTCTTTTCCCTTTCTTTTAATATGAAATTTACTGATCAGTAATAATAATGTTAGTCATTTGAATTGAATATACACAATCATCTTAAAGCCATTATGAACTTCCGATAAAATCAATCAACAATCAATCCCATTTTCAATTTGATTAGGGATAAAAACAGATGGTATATTTCTTCAAAAGAGAAAAAGCGAGACCTAAAAAAAAAATTCTGTTAATTCATTTATAGATCTAACCAATCCGTATGTCCTTAAAGTGGTATCCTGTATCATAATGGAATGTAAGACAAGGCATGTGTCCATCTCTTTGTTTTCATATACCAGGTATGGTACGTATGGTACGCGATCGATAAGAAAAACGTACTAGTAACAAATTTGCAATCGCGGATACATATGTATCCTTATCATACTGAAACGACTGCCATTATTGGTATTAAACCAATAGCGGTTCATACAAACTAAATCTTCTAATCGATAATTGGGCCAAAGAAAGAACTTTAATTTAATTAGTTTCTTTTTCTCTCTAGCAAGATCTTTGGTTTTATCCAAAACGTGATCCCCTTTTTTTACGTTATTACAAAATACGGAATTTCTCTGAATACCATTTTGATTCTTCAAATTGAAACAAATCAGAGTTCTCAATTCTCTACGACGGTTAGGGAATAAAATATTTTCAGGAACAAGCAAATCATAATTCTTTTTGTCTCTATTTCCAGTCATTCTTTGATGTCTTGCAATGGATTCATAATTTTTTTTTTTATGAACATAGTTTTTTTCTCGGTATCTTTTAGTAATTTTGTGCTTATTCTTATGAACCAATGAAATACCTACGATTTGATATATAAAAAACTGTCCATCGTTTTTTACAGACAGACGAAGCGGTTCGATAATAAATATTCCCCCTTTCACCAATTCTGAAAGAGTGAAATCCTTATGAATCATCAAAATATCCAGACCCATTTCTCCCCCTTGAATAGAGGATATAGCAATTTCTCTTGGATTTATTAGTCGAAGCAGGAGACAATAGATCTTGATATTATTTATTATTCTTTGATTTAAAAAAGAATCCCATCTCAACTGAAAATGCAAATACTTTTTTAGGAAGAAATAAAGTTCTGCTTCTGTGTTGTTCTTGTATTGTTTTTTCGTTCTACGTTTTTTGATGTCTGATCCCGAAGAATTTGCTTCAACATCTTTTTCTTGGTTTGAGAGAACTGACCCATGACTTACTTGGTTTTGTGCATCTGATCGAGGATTCCCTTGGTCTGGGGGTTCTTTTTCTTCTTTACTTCTATTGTATAATTCAAGAGAGTTTTTTTGATTCGATGATATAAAAAGATCTTCCTTTTTCTTTGGAGTTATTTTTTTATTCCCATTTTCATTTCCATTAAAACTGAAAAGAAGTAATTTGATTGGTATGATCCACGGTTTTTTTTTATATGCATTAAAAAATAGCACTAATTCTCGGAAGAACCAAAGCTCCGGATTTGATATAAGACAACTTAGTATTGCTTCATTCATTCCCATCCAATCAAAAAAGAACTTTTTTTGATTGGATGGTTTAATTTCTTCATCTTCACGAATTGTAAGATAAAAAAGAACTTTCTTATTAATTTCATCAATTATTTGATACTTATCAGCCCCAATCTTAGTATTTTGATTCCTGTTGGTACCAATATCAACCCAGACTTCAATATCAACCTTATTTCTAAGACAAAAATCGAGAATTCTCCAATCAAAATATTTTCTATCCGAAAATTTATCCATATCCATAATATGATCTTCTTCTAGATAATTAGTAATAGGGATACCTCCCAACATATCAAATAATTTGCCTTCCCTTATGTTGGAATTAGAAAAGATTTCTTCTTTATTATTTACTTGGAATAATGATTTATGAATATACGAGTCTTTCTTATCTTCATAATTAATAGATTTATATGATAAAAGATCATATCTATAGTGTTTTTTAAAATTATCTTTTTGATTCTGTAATGGATTCGCTTCAAAAAAATTTTGTTTGTCGGAATGAGTTAATCTATTTTTTTCATATGAATCCTTTTTGTTTAAATCTTTCTTTTGAGCCATACTGTGTTGATTGGCTCTATTTCGCCATTTTTGTGGTACTAATATAGGCCATCTTATCCGAGATAAATCGGATTGATATTGATAATGCCCCTTTAACCAGTTTTTCCATTGATTCATTTCAAAATTCCAAAAAGATTCATGTCTTAATTCGTAATGAAATATTCCTTGTTTTTTAAAATAATCTTTTATTTCCTTCTTAAGAAAAAGGGATGTTCCGTCATATTGAAAGACAAATCTTAAATTATAAAAGTGAATAAGTTGGGTTTGTGATAATTTGTAAAATACATATGCTTGTGATTGTGAAAAAAAAGAGAAATCATAAGAAATCTTTGAATTCTTATTACTAACCTTAGAAAGTGATTTTTTTATAGTCGAAATAAAGTGAATTCCATTTTTACTTGTTTTATTAATTCTTTCCTGATTTGTTTCATTATTGTGGATATTTTTCTCAATAATTTTGATTTTTTTTGGTGATTCAAAAAAAAAAATTGCATGGATTCTTGGAATATTGACAATAGCTAGAAAAATTTTTATGTATATCCTTTCAATGAAAAATTTTATAAAAAAATATGATTTACCAATTAATCGAGTATTTCTTTTTTTTAATATTTGCCAAATCTTTTTGGACGCTCCTAATATTTTAGGACGATAACTTGTTTTGTTCGAACTAATATTTATTTCGTAAGTTAGCAGTCTTTTTTTCTTTTCTTTTGTAATTTTTTCTATTTTCTTTTTTATTATGTTTGTTCGATTAGTCAGATCTTTTATTTTTTTTTCGGGCAGTGCTAAATTTGTCCAATCCATAGATCGAATTTGAATGGACGATTCGTGAATCATCTGATTACTCATTATCAAATCTTTTTTATCTTCACCCAATTCATCTATTTCTCGCAATCTAAATAATGGAATTTGGTTTGTTTTTGAAAGCTCTTTTACTTTTAGTAATAGAATTCTTTTGATGACCCATCTTTTTGTTTCTTTTGCGATTTGTTGAAAAATTTTTGTTCTTTCTTTTAAAACTCTTAAAGACTTTGTTTTCAATTGTCTAATTTTTTTTTTTAGTTCTTTGAAAATGGGTTTAAAAAATGAAGGTCTTTTTCGGGGAGGACCAAAAGGCAATTCCGCTTCCATTCCCCAAACCGTTAAAAAAAAAAAATCGTTGTTTTTTTGTCCCCCCTTTTTTTTCATTGCATCTTTATGAGGGAGTTGTAGCTTAGATTTGTGCCAGGGTTTCAGGCAAAAAGGAAATAGGATCTTTATCTGAATACCCTCTGTTAACCAGTTTTTCGGAAATTCTCGTTCGGATAATTGAACACCATTATGGGTGCATTTTACATACATTTCCCTATTCCAATCCTTTAAATCCTCGGACCATTCGGGAATTTGAAATAATAGCATGCGAGCAATATTTTTAGCTATTATCAGTGAAGGTAATATAATATATTTTCTAAGAATCGATTGAGTTAATAATACAAAACTTCTGAGTACTTGAGCAAAAAAAAATGTATTCCAGATTTCTGCTATGGGTATCTCTGTTTTTTCTTTTCTTTTGTATTTTTCTCTTTTGTCCTCCTCTTGGTTATCAATTTTTTTTTGCTTTTCGATTTTCGAATCAGAAAGTTTTTGGTCTTTTTGTTTCCACATCCAATTTTTAAAAATTACTTTCATCAGTTCGGAAATATCAAAAGAAAAAAAAAAAGGTTTGTCTAGCCTGTCCAAAAAAAGCGGGGAATGCACATTTGCTTGAAACAGTTCCCAAGTAATAGTTTTACGTCTTTGTGCGCGCATGGAGCCTTTGATTAGACCTCGACGAAAATCCGATTGTTGTGAATAATGGGTCAAATTCACTTTCTTTGCTTGCTTAGGACTCTTAGTATATTTGGTATTAATATGCGTAGAGGTATTTGGCTTTGGCTGGTTATCAGTAAAAATAACTACATGTTTGAACTTTCTTGAACGAATTGCCCCTGCTACAGTTTCGCCCCTGTTTTTCTTTTTTTGTCCTAAACCAGTAATTGAGTTGTATGACCAGCGAGGAACTTTTTTACTAATTTCTTTTATTCCAATAGAGTTTTTTCTAATTCTTTGGTCGTTGGGATCCGTTATAACTACATCGAATAAAATTTTTAAAATTAGTATTCGATCTTCTGAATCAATTTTTTCTTGTGTGTGTTCCGGAAATAAAGAACGTACTTTTTTTGTTGAAAATAATTTTATACGAAACCTATCTAGTGTCTGCTCAAATTCGGGATAATTCTTAATAAGAAGAAGACCATGAATTTTATTTATCCAAAACGTCCTGATGTTCTTTTTGCTAGAAGTTTCATTTAGCGTTAGGGGTGAAAAAAAAAAATGGATTCTTCCACGATAAGGTCCATGCAAAAAAGGATCATATTTTTTAGGTAAGTATTCTTGTTTAGTCTTATCATTACACAATTGAGTCCTTTTTTCAAGTACATTCAGAGTACTAGATCCTTTATCTAAAACTTCGATTCTATTCCTAAACTCCTTGTTTAAGTTTTTTTTTTTTTCATTGGTGTAACTCCAATTATTATACAATTCATCAGAGGATAGTTTTTCTTTTGTTAAAAAAGACATCTTTTGTTGTATCATTTCCAAAAAAGTTGACAAACTTGCTGGATACGTAAAAGACATCCTTTCTTTTCCATCACTTTGACATGTATAAAAAAAAAAGTGTGACATTTCATTTCTT